ATATTATGCATAATATGTACTAAAGCATAATGTAATATTATGCATAATATGTACTAAAGCATAATGTAATATTATGCATAATATGTACTAAAGCATAATGTAATATTATGCATAATATGTACTAAAGCATAATGTAATATTATGCATAATATGTACTAAAGCATAATGTAATATTATGCATAATATGTACTAAAGCATGTAATATATGTTCAGAAAATAGTTTAGTTTAGAATCCTAGCTTTGGGGGTTAGGGGTGGGAGTTAAAATCTCTCTTTTCTGGCATTAGGGGGGATTTTAACCTCCGGCTTCGGATTACAAGACCGATGCTTTGAAATTGAGCTACTAATGCAAGACCATTTTAACAGTTTGTTTTCGTATCAGCCTGCTAGGGGGAAGAGGATGAGGAACAGGGCGAAGTAAAGGGCGGATGCGATTTGGCCAATAACTGTAAATGGGTATTCTACGGGCATTCCTCCAATTCATGTAAGGATTACGACATCTGCAATTAGGGTTCAGAATAGTAGTTGGGAGAGGGGTCGGAAGGTAAGTCCTTGTTGTTTGGAGGTGTGGAGGAGGGGGACAAGTATGAGGATTAATACAGAGAAGACAAGTGCTAAGACACCGCCAAGTTTATTTGGGATAGATCGTAGAATGGCATAGGCGAATAGGAAATATCATTCTGGTTTAATGTGGGTTGGGGTAATTATTGGGTTGGCGGCAGAAAAGTTTTCTGGGTCACCTAATAAGTTTGGGGAGAATAGGGCGAGGGATGCTAGGGTTGTAAGTAGGATGCTAAAGCCTAAGAGGTCTTTGTATGAGAAGTATGGGTGGAATGGAATTTTATCTGAGTCTGAGTTTAGGCCGGCTGGGTTATTGGATCCGGTTTCGTGTAGGAATAAGGCGTGAAGGGCTGTTATGGCAATGAGTAGGAATGGGAGTAAAAAGTGGAAGGCAAAGAATCGGGTTAGGGTTGCGTTGTCAACGGAGAAGCCACCTCAGACTCAGCGTACTAAGGAAGTTCCTGCATAGGGGGTGGCGGAGAGTAGGTTAGTAATAACAGTGGCGCCTCAAAAGGACATTTGGCCTCATGGAAGGACGTATCCGACGAAGGCAGTTACTATTATTAGCAGGAACAGGATGACCCCGATGTTTCAGGTTTCTTTGTATAGGTATGAGCCATAGTAAAGTCCACGCCCAATGTGGAGGTATACACAAACAAAGAATAGTGAAGCTCCGTTGGCATGGGCATTTCGGATTAGTCAGCCATAGTTAACGTCTCGGCAGATATGTGCTACTGAGGAGAAGGCGGTACAGATGTCTGGGGTATAGTGTATGGCTAGGAATAATCCTGTAGCGATTTGTGTAATTAAACAAAGGAGGAGGAGAGAGCCGAAGTTTCATCAGTATGAGATGTTGGATGGGGCGGGGAGGTCAATAAGTGCGCCATTAGCAATTTTTAATAGGGGGTGTGTTTTTCGTGGGCTGGCCATTAGGGGTTCTCATAGTTGAAGTACAACGATGGTTTTTCAAGTCGTTGGTCTTGGTTAGAGTCCAAGTGGGAACCATGACTTATACTGTGTTTCTTTTTTTGATGGGTTTGGTTATAGGTTTAGTGGGGGTAGCTTCTAATCCTGCTCCTTATTTTAGTGCTTTGGGGTTAGTTGTAGCGGCAGGGGGTGGGTGTGGGGTGTTGGTTTGGCATGGAGGTTCTTTTTTATCTTTGGTGTTATTTTTGATTTATTTGGGGGGAATGCTTGTTGTATTTGCTTATTCTGCGGCTTTGGCTGCTGAGCCTTACCCAGAGAGCTGAGGGGATCGTTCTGTAGTTGGGTATGTTTTGTTGTATGTGGTAGGAGTGGTCTTAGTTGGGTGATGGTTTTATGGTGGGTGATATGAGGGTTCATGGGTTGTTGGGGATAGTATGAAGGGGTTTGGTTTATTGCGGGGGGATATTGGTGGGGTGGTAGAAATATATTTTTTAGGGGGTGGTATGTTAATTGTTTGTGGGTGAGTTTTGTTGCTTACTCTTTTTGTGGTGTTAGAATTGACTCGGGGTTTTAGTCGGGGGGCTCTTCGGGCGGTTAGAAGAAGATGAATAAAGTTAATGTGGCGGTGAGGAGGAAGATGGTTAGGTATGTTATGATTATTCCTCGTTGGGAGTCGCTTGTAGTTGAGGCTATTTTGATCTGTGCATTGGCTAGTCCTTTTGGGCCTGAAGATTCTAATCATGTTTGGTCAAATAGGGTGGCGATGGATTGGCCTAGCGTTAAATTAAGTTTAGGGATTAAGCGATGAATGGTTGTTGGAAAGTAGCCTAGTATGTTTGAGAAGTTGTGGGTAATAAGGATTGGGGAAGTTTTGTGTTGTTTTGAGGTGAGGGATGCTAGTTCTATGGCAATTAATAGGCCAGCTACTGAGACTGTTAGGGCGGCTAGTTTAAGGGCAGGCGGTATAGTTATGACAGGGGTTTTTAGTGGTAGGAGGTTGGATGTAATGATTAGTCCAGCGATTATGCTTCCTCAGGCAAGACGTTTGATTGGGTTGATGGCGGTTGGGCTATTTTCGTTGATTGGAGATATGGGTAAGAATCGTGGGGTTTTTATAGATACGAAGTAAATAACACGGAAGCTGTAAATAGCAGTAAATGAGGTGGCGATTAGTGTAAGGGTTAGGGCTCAGGCGTTTAGGTATGATGTGTTTAGGGCTTCAATAATAGCGTCTTTTGAAAAGAATCCTGCGAGGAAGGGGGTGCCTGTTAGGGCAAGGCTGCCAATGGTTATGCAGGAGGATGTAGTAGGTAATAATTTGTGGAGGCCTCCTATTTTTCGGATGTCTTGTTCATCGTTAAGGCTGTGAATAATTATGCCAGAGCATAAGAAAAGTATTGCTTTGAAGAAGGCGTGAGTGCAGATGTGAAGGAAAGCTAATTGGGGATGATTTAGTCCAATAGTTACTATTATTAATCCGAGTTGGCTGGAAGTTGAGAATGCGACAATTTTTTTAATGTCATTTTGTGTGAGGGCGCATGTGGCTGTAAATAATGTGGTTAGGGCCCCTAAGCAAAGGCAAATGGTAAGGGCAGTGGGATTATTTTCTATAAGGGGGTGTAGTCGAATTAATAAGAAGATTCCTGCAACGACTATAGTGCTCGAGTGTAGTAGGGCAGAGACTGGGGTGGGGCCTTCTATTGCTGAGGGGAGTCATGGGTGAAGACCAAATTGGGCTGATTTACCAGTAGCAGCAAGAATTAAGCCGATAAGAGGTAAAGTTATGTCTATGTCTTTGGCAGAGAAGAAGATTTGTTGTATTTCTCATGAGTTTAGGTTAGATACAATTCATGCTATGCTTAGTATTAGACCAATATCTCCTACTCGGTTGTAAATTACGGCTTGAAGGGCTGCTGTGTTTGCGTCTGCTCGGCCGTATCATCAGCCGATTAGGAGGAAAGATATAATTCCGACACCTTCTCAACCAATAAATAGTTGAAATATGTTGTTGGCTGTTACCAGAATAATTATTGCTACTAGAAAGAGTAGGAGATACTTGAAGAAGCGATTTATGTAAGGATCAGCGTGTATGTATCATGATGCGAATTCTAGAATTGATCAAGTAACGAACAATGCGATGGGGGTGAAGATAATTGAATAGTGATCGAACTTGAAGCTAATATTGATATCAAAGTTTGTAATGTTTATTCAGTGTCAGTTTGTGGTAATGGTTTCTGTTCCTTGGTCTAGGAAAATTATTAATGGGATGAGGCTGATGTAGAATGCGGTGCTTGTGGCCGTTTTGACATGGGTAAGAGCTCAGTTTTGGTTTTGGGGTTTTGGGTTTAGGGTTGTGATTAGTGGGTAAAGTAAGATAATAATGGTGAGGATAAGGGAGGAGGAGAGGGTTAGGGCGATTGGATGGATAGCTGCTACTTGGATTTGCACCAAGAGGTTTTGGTTCCTAAGACCAACGGATGAGCTGTTATCCTTTAGGAGCTGACAAAGCCATGGAGTTTAACCATGGGGGTAAGAATTAGCAGTTCTTATTGCTTTATAGCCTTTCTCGGTGGGTAAGAGGATTTAAACCTCTATTTTTAGAATCACAATCTAATGTTTTTTTTAAAACTATACCTACAGTATCATCATCCTCACATTAGTTCGGGTTTAGTTACAAGCAGTATGATTGAGGCTAAGTGGAGTGTTATGAGGAGATGTTCTCGTGTGTGGGAGGGTTGGAGGTTAAGTATGTGTGGCGGAGTTGGGCCTCGTTGGGTAGTTAGGAAAAGGTGGAGGGAGTAGGCGGCTGTAATTAATGTTCCGGCACCTGTTAGGATAATGGTTCATTTAGATCAGTTAAACATGGCTGAAATGATTGTCAGTTCTCCTATGAGGTTAGGAAGTGGGGGAAGGGCTAGGTTTGCTAGGTTAGCGATAAATCATCATACTGTGGCGAGGGGAAAGATTATTTGTATTCCTCGGGCTAAGATTATTGTTCGGCTGTGCGTTCGTTCATAGGTGGTGTTAGCTAAGCAGAACAGGGCGGATGATGCTAGGCCATGGGCGATTATTAGGATAATTGCTCCTGTAAATCCTCATGGGGTTTGAATGAGGATGCCGCCTGCTACAAGTCCTATGTGGCTTACGGAGGAGTATGCGATTAGTGATTTTAGGTCTGTTTGTCGGAGACAGATGGATCCGGTTATAATAATTCCTCAAAGGGCTAAAATAATAAATGGATATGCCATTTCTTTTGTCAGGGGGTCTAATACGATTGTAATACGTATTATGCCGTATCCTCCAAGTTTAAGCAGGACAGCTGCTAGTACTATGGAACCAGCCACGGGGGCTTCTACATGAGCTTTTGGTAGTCAGAGGTGTACTCCATAGAGGGGTATTTTTACTAGGAAGGCGAATAGGCAGGCGATTCATCAGATCTTGTCTCCTTCCGTATTTAGTGTTGAGAGGTTGGAAAGTTGTAGGATCGGGAGTGATAGAGTTCCTGTGGTTTTTTGTAAAATAAGTAGGGCTACTAAAAGTGGGAGGGATCCTGCTAGTGTATAAAAAAGGAAATATGTACCTGCATCAAGGCGTTCGGTTTGGTTTCCTCACCGTGTGATGATAATTAGGGTGGGGATAAGGGTTGCTTCAAAGGCAATATAGAATAGGAGGATTTCAGTGGCGGAGAATGCAATAATAAGGAAAATTTGTAGGGAGGTTAGCAGGGTGAGAAAGGTTCGTTGGCGGTTTAGGGGCTCAGAACGAGTGTGGTTTTGACTAGCAAGGATTATTATGGGGAGGAGTCAGCAAGTTAGGATTAAAAGAGGGGTTGAGAGGGGGTCTGTTGCTATGTAGGGATTTGGGGTCGTTCATCCTGTTTCTGAGTATAGGCCGAATCAGGCGAGGCTAACTGTAGCAATGAGTAGGCTTTGAGTTGTTGTTGCGGTTCAAAGTCACTTTTGGGGGGAGAGTCAGATTGTTGGAATTAGTATTATTGTTGGTATTAGGATCTTTAGCATTGTAGTAAATTTAGGTTTTGGAGGCGGTCTGTCCCATGGGTGCGGGCTGTGGCTACTAGTAGAGCCAGGCCTGTGCTTGCTTCGCATGCTGAGAAGGCTAGTAGGAGTATGGGGATGGTTGAAGAAGCAGTGGCTTCTAATTGGAGGGCTCATAAGCTTAGGGCAACGAAAAGTGATAGTATTATACCTTCTAGGCATAGGAGGGCAGAGAGTAGGTGGGTGCGGTGGAATGCTAGGCCTATGAGGCCTAATGAGAATGCTGAGGTAAAGCTAAAGTGGGTGAGTGACGTAAGGAGGGCGTGGGTTTAAACCACGATTTTCTGAGCCGAAATCAGGGGTCTTATTTTGGACTACCCCCCTATAAATTATTCTGCTCATTCGAGACCGCCTTGAATTCATTCATAAATTAATCCAAGAGTTAGGAGGGTTAGGATTAGGGTTGCTCAGATGAAGGTGGTGGTTGGGGCATGTAGTTGGTTTGCTCACGGCAGGGGGAGAAGTAGGGCGATTTCTAAATCAAATAATAGAAACAAGATAGCAATTAGAAAGAAGCGTATTGAGAATGGAAGGCGTGCGGATCCTAAGGGGTCGAATCCGCATTCGTATGGTGATAGTTTTTCTATGTCGGGGTTTGTCTGTGGTAGTCAAAATGCTACGATGGTGAGAATTAATGATAAGGAGGCAGAGATTACTATTATTAGGAGTAGAAGATTGATTTATCTTTCCCTGGATTTTAACCAAGACTGAGTGTTTGGAAGACACCTGTACTACTTAGATACTAGAAAGATAGGATCCTCATCAGTAGATGGAAACGAAAAGGAATAATCAGACAACATCCACGAAGTGTCAGTATCAGGCTGCAGCTTCGAAACCGAAATGGTGTTCTGAGGTAAAATGGTGTTTGATTTGTCGGAGGAGGCAGACGGCTAGGAATGATGAGCCAATAATTACGTGGAGGCCGTGGAAGCCTGTGGACACAAAAAATGTGGATCCGTAGGCTCCGTCAGCAATTGTAAATGGGGCTTCATAGTATTCTATGGCTTGAAGGGCGGTGAAGTAGAGACCAAGAATAATAGTTAGGGTTAGAGATTGGATGGCTTGTTTTCGTTCTCCCTCTATGAGGCTGTGGTGGCATCATGTGACTGTAACACCGGAAGCGAGAAGTACAGCTGTGTTAAGGAGGGGTACTTCGAATGGGTCTAAAGGAGTAATTCCTGTTGGGGGTCAATGGGTTCCTAGTTCTGGGGTGGGTGCAAGGCTAGAGTGATAGAAAGCTCAGAAAAATCCTGCGAAAAAGAGTACTTCGGATGTGATAAATAAGATTATACCAAATCGTAGGCCTTTTTGTACGGGGGAGGTGTGGTGTCCTTGGAAGGTGCCTTCTCGGATGACATCTCGTCATCATTGGTATATTGTTAGTAGTATTAAGACTAGGCCGAGAGATAATAGGATGGTTGAGTGATAATGGAATCAAATCCCAAGTCCGGAGGTTGTTAAAAAAGCAGCCACTGCGCCTGTAAGCGGCCAGGGGCTCGGGTCTACTATGTGATATGCATGAGCTTGGTGAGCCATTAGATGTTTTCTTGTAGGTACAGGCTTAGTAGAAGGATAAATACGAAAGCTTGAATTATGGCAACTGCGATTTCAAGAAGTGTGAGGAGGAATAAAACAGTTATAGTTAATGTGGCCAGAGTTACTGTTATTGGGAGAAGCACTGCTGTGGCGGTTGCAATAAGTTGAATTAAAAGATGCCCAGCTGTGAGATTAGCTGTGAGTCGTACTCCCAGTGCTAGTGGGCGAATAAATAGGCTTACGGTTTCAATTATAATAAGAATTGGGATTAGTAGGGGCGGAGTGCCTTCTGGCAGTAGGTGGGCTAAGGCTGCGGTTGGGCGATTGCGTATTCCGATAAGGACTGTGGCTAGCCAGAATGGGACAGCTAGGCCTAGGTTCAAAGATAGTTGGGTGGTTGGGGTAAATGTGTATGGGAGTAGGCCTAATAGATTAAGGGAAATTAGGAAAATTATTAATGAGGACAATATTAGGGCTCATTTGTGACCTTCTGGGTTTAAAGGTAGTAGAAGCTGTTGTGTAAAGCGGTTGATGAATCAGTTTTGTAGTGTAACTAACCGGTTTTCTAACCATCGGTTTGATGGGGTTGGGTATAAGATTCATGGGAAAGTGAGTGCGATTATGATGAGTGGTACACCGAAGTGTGTGGGGCTTGAAAATTGATCAAAAAAGTTTGGAGCTATGGTCAGTTTCAGGGTTGGGTTTTGGAGTCTTTAGTGCTTAATGCTGTGGGTGGGCTAATGAATAGATGTTTTAGCATTTTTGGGGGAATAACGGTTAGGAAAATTACTCATGAGAATAACAGAATGGTGAATCATGGGGCGGGATTCAGTTGAGGCACTTCACTAGGGGTGGTTGGGAATCACCATATTTTAGCTTAAAAGGCTAACGTGAACCCTTTTCAGCTTCTTAGTGGTATGAAAGCGGAAAATCAGCTTTAAGCAGGGAAAGAATTAAGTGGTTAGGCGGTGGGGGTTATATAGAGGCGGCTCAGGATTCAAAGGCTTCAAGGGAGACGGCTTCGATAGCAATAGGCATAAAGCTGTGGTATGCTCCACAAATCTCAGAGCAGTGGCCATAATAAAGCCCTGGACGTGTAATTATCAAGGTTATTTGGTTTAAACGTCCTGGAACGGCATCAGCTTTTACACCAAGAGCGGGGACGGCTCATGAGTGTAAAACATCTGTGGCTGTGGCTAGGACTCGAATTGGGGTATTGATTGGGAGTACTACTCGGTTGTCTGTTTCTAATATTCGGAATTCGCCTGGGGCAAGATCGTTTGTTGGAACAAGGTATGAGTCGAATTCTATTTCACTAAAGTCTGTATATTCGTAGTGTCAATATCATTGATGGCCTACGGCTTTAATAGTTAAGTGTGGGTCTTGCATTTCATCTATCAAGTAGAGGGTGCGTAGGGATGGGAAAGCAATTATAATAAGAATTACTGCTGGGAGGGCTGTTCAAATAATTTCTATTTCTTGAGCATCTAGTATGTATTTATTGGTAAGATTTGTTGTAACCGTTGCAGTCATAATGTAAAGAATAAGAGTGCTAATGGCGAAAATAATTATTAGTGTGTGGTCATGGAAGAGTAAAAGCTCTTCTATGATTGGGGAAGCTGCGTCTTGAAATCCTAGTTGTATTGGACTTGTCATTCTTGAGGACGAAGGGTATACAAGATTTTAACTTGCAATTTCGCCTTGACAAGGCGGTGTAATATTTTTACTAATACTCTCGTGTGAGATTGTGGCAGAGTGGTTATGCGGTTGGCTTGAAACCAGCTTATGGGGGTTCAATTCCTTCCTTTCTCGCAAACTTATAAGGTTGTGGTTGTACATAAGCCGGCTCTTCACATGTGTGATAAGGCGGAGGACACCCATGTAGTCATTCAACATTTGTTGAAGTGAGTTCGGTGAATAAAACTTCTCGTTTGGCAGAGAAGGCTTCTCATAGAATGAATAGGAATATAATTACTGCTACAAGGGAAATTATTGACCCAATTGATGATACTGTGTTTCAAAGGGTGTATGCGTCTGGGTAGTCTGAGTATCGTCGTGGTATGCCGGCCAGTCCTAGGAAGTGTTGGGGGAAGAAGGTGAGGTTTACTCCTACAAATATAACCCCAAAGTGAATTTTTGTTCAAGTGTTATGTAGGGTGTAGCCTGAGAATAGTGGGAATCAGTGGACGAAGGCTCCTATGATGGCAAAGACAGCCCCCATGGATAGTACATAATGGAAATGAGCAACTACGTAATAAGTGTCGTGTAGGGAAACGTCGATTGATGAGTTGGATAAAATGATTCCTGTAAGTCCCCCAACAGTGAATAAGAAAATGAAGCCTAATGCTCATAATAGCGGGGTTTCTCATTTAATTGAGCCCCCATGAAGGGTGGCCAATCAGCTAAATACTTTTACACCTGTTGGGATGGCGATAATTATTGTAGCAGATGTAAAGTAGGCGCGGGTATCTACGTCTATTCCGACAGTGAACATGTGGTGAGCTCATACGATGAAGCCTAGAAGCCCAATGGCCATTATGGCTCAGACTATTCCTAAGTAACCAAATGGTTCTTTTTTGCCGGAGTAGTAGGCTACAATATGAGAAACTATTCCAAATCCGGGGAGAATGAGGATGTAAACTTCTGGGTGACCGAAGAATCAGAATAGGTGTTGATATAGGATTGGGTCTCCTCCTCCTGTGGGGTCGAAGAATGCTGTGTTTAAATTTCGGTCTGTGAGAAGTATGGTAATGCCAGCAGCTAGGACGGGGAGGGAGAGAAGTAGAAGAACAGTGGTTACTAATAAGGATCAAATAAATAATGGAAGTTGATATTGAGATATTGTTGGGGGCTTCATGTTAATAATTGTGGTAATAAAATTAATAGAGCCTAGAATAGAGGAGACACCGGCCAGGTGAAGGGAGAAGATGGTTAGGTCTACAGAAGCCCCGGCGTGTGCCGCATTACCGGCAAGAGGGGGGTATAGGGTTCAGCCTGTTCCAACTCCGGCCTCTAAACCGGCAGAAGCGAGGAGCAGGAAGAATGATGGTGGGAGGAGTCAGAAACTTATGTTGTTTATTCGTGGAAATGCCATGTCTGGCGCAGCAATTATTAATGGGATAAGTCAGTTGCCGAAGCCTCCAATCATAATTGGCATAACTATAAAGAAAATTATTACGAAGGCATGGGCGGTAACAGCTACGTTGTAGATTTGGTCGTCTTCTAGAAGGGTACCCGGTTGATTAAGCTCTGCTCGAATTAACAAGCTAAGAGCAGTACCAATTATACCCGCTCAGGCGCCAAACACTATGTAAAGTGTACCGATGTCTTTGTGGTTTGTAGAGAAAAATCAGCGTGTAAATGCCACAGGTAGGGTGGCTGAAGTAAAGTGGTGGATTGTAGCTCCATCAATAGGGGTTTAAGTCCCCTCCCTATCAGGCCTTGTAGTGAATCACATTAGATTGCAAATCTAAAGATGCAGGCTAATTCCCTGCCGGGGCTTTCCCCGCCTTTTTTAGGCGGCGGGGAAAGTAGATGAATGCTCGCTGGCTTGAGTGCTTAGCTGTTAACTAAGAGTTTGTAGGATCGAGGCCTTCTCATCTAGAGAGGCTTTAGCTTAATTAAAGTGTCTGAGTTGCATTCAGAAGATGTGGGATAGAGTCCCGTAAGTCTTAACAAAGATTAGGAGATTTTAACTCCTGCTTAAGGCTTTGAAGGCCTTTGGTCTAGATTAAACCTAAATCTTTGGGTTAGTGTGTTATGGTTAGTACTAGTAGCAGTGGGGTGAATGGGAGTAGTGCTGTGGATAGAGCAGAGGTGAGGGCGATTGTTATCGATTTTGTGTTTGGGATTAAGCGTCATGGGGCTTTAGCTTGGTTTGTGTTGGGGGAGGTTGTAAGGAGAATAATATAGCACAGTCGTAAGTAATAAAATAGGCTTAGCAGTGCGGTGAGGGCTATTAGGGTGGCAAATAGTGGGAGGTCTTGATAAATTAGCTCTGTTAAGATGAGTAGTTTAGGTATAAATCCTGTTAGTGGGGGGAGGCCTCCTAATGACAGAAGAACTAGTATGATAATTAGGGCAAGGGTTGGATTTTTGGATCAAGTAAGTGCTAAAATATTAATTTTTACTGATTTGCTTAGTTTGAATGATAGGAGGGCAGTTATTGTTATTAGGATATAGGTTAGTAGAGCAAGGAGGGCGAGGTGGGGGGAGAAGCTTATGATGGAGAGGATTCAGCCTATGTGGGCAATTGAGGAATATGCTATGAGTTTTCGGATTTGTGTTTGGTTAAGTCCTCCTCATCCTCCTACTAATACAGATAGAAGTCCTAGGGTTATTAGTGCAGTGCATGGTTTGGGGGAGATTTGTATGAGAAGAATGATAGGGGCTAGTTTTTGTCAAGTGGCTAGGATTAGTGCTGCAAATAGGTTTAGTCCTTGTATAACTTCTGGAAGTCAGAGGTGGAGGGGGGCGATGCCAATTTTTATTGTTAGTGCTAGGGTAGCGAGAATAATCGATGGTGTGTGGGTTAAGCAGTTAATGTTTCACTCTCCTGAGTATCAGGCATTTGTGGTTGTTGCTATTAATAGGACGGCAGCTGCGGTTGCTTGGATAAGAAAGTATTTTGTAGCTGCTTCTACTGCTCGTGGGTGGGGTTGAAAGGTTATTAGTGGAATAATGGCTAGGGTGTTAACTTCGAGTCCTATTCATGCTATAAATCAATGGGAGCTAGCGAAGGTAATAGTGGTGCCTAGTCCTAGGGCGGATAAAAAAATGAATAAAAGCAGGGGGCTTATCAATAAGGGCGGATGTTAAACCACATTTCCAGGGTATGGGCCTGGTAGCTTATTTTAGCTGACCTTACTAGAAAGTGGTGTTAGTGGAGCACTAAGAGTTTTGATTTCTTGGGTATGGGTTCAAGTCCCATCTTTCTAGGAGCTGGGAGGAATTTAGCCTCCATGTGTCACTCTATCAAAGTGGTCCTTGGGCATTCAGGCACAGATCCATTATAGTTGTGGTGGAAGACCGGCGAATGCAATTAGTAGGGCTGTATGTCAGATAATAAGTGCGAGGGTTGTGGGTAAAAAGTTTTTTCATACTAAATGTATTAGTTGGTCGTATCGGAATCGTGGGTATGAGGCGCGGATTCATAAAAATAGTAGTGAGAGGAGGGAGGCTTTTGTTATAATGTTGGTTGCGGCGAGTTCTGGAATGGTGGCATAGGAGGCCCCTAAGAATAAAATAACTGAAAGGGTGTTTATTAGGAAGATGTTGGCATATTCGGCGAGGAAAAATAGTGCGAATGGACCGCTTGCATATTCGACATTGAAGCCTGAGACTAATTCTGATTCTCCTTCGGTTAGGTCGAACGGGGCTCGGTTTGTTTCTGCTAGTGTTGAAATATATCACATTGCAGCTAATGGTCAGGCAGGGAGGAGAAGTCATGTGGTTTCTTGTGATGCGCTGAAGGTTTGTAGTGTAAAACCTCCGGCAAAAATAATAATAGATAGGAGGATTAAGCCCAGACTAACTTCGTAAGAAATGGTTTGGGCTACGGCACGGAGGGCTCCGATGAGGGCATATTTTGAGTTGGAGGCTCATCCTGAGCCGAGAATTGAATATACAGCGAGGCTGGAGATGGCTAAAATAAATAGTATTCCTAGGTTGAGATCTGTCATGGGGTAGGGGATGGGTATTGGTGTTCATATAATGAGGGCTAGGGATAGGGCTATAATTGGGGTAAGTAAGAAGAGGACTGGGGAAGAAGCAAGAGGTCGAATTGGTTCTTTGATAAAGAGTTTTACCCCGTCTGCAATTGGTTGCAGAAGTCCGTATGGGCCTACTACGTTTGGGCCTTTTCGTAATTGTATGTAGCTTAAAATTTTACGTTCAATTAGTGTTAAAAATGCTACTGCTAATAGGATGGGGACGATGTAAGCTAGGGGGTTAATTAAGTGTGTGATTAGTGTGGTAATAGAACTAAGGAGAGGATTTGAACCTCTGGTAGAAAGGGCTTAGGTCTTTTGCAATTGCCGTGCTCTGCCACCTTAGTGCCCCTTCTTTTGGGGGGTAGAGTGTTTAATTTTGTTTGATTGATTTGGTATCATCAAGTTATAGTAGGGCGTGCTTATAGTATTGGCTCTTCTTCTCCGGTCCTTTCGTACTAGGAGAAGTGACATTACAGATAGAAACCGACCTGGATTTCTCCGGTCTGAACTCAGATCACGTAGGACTTTAATCGTTGAACAAACGAACCCTTAATAGCGGCTGCACCATTAGGATGTCCTGATCCAACATCGAGGTCGTAAACCCCCTTGTCGATAAGGGCTCTGGAAGGGGATTGCGCTGTTATCCCTAGGGTAACTTGGTTCGTTAATCGGGTGTTATACCCGGGTCTGTTTTAGTCAGATGTTCTGTGGCTTAGAGATGTCTCTCTTGGTTCAAGGAATATTTTTCCTATTCTGCGCGGAGGCTTTGTTTTTCTCCGTGGTCGCCCCAACCGAAGACGTAGGCCAGTGCAAGGTTTAGTTTGACTAAAGGTAATTAGTCTGTTACACAGTTGGTTTAAGTCTTAAGCTCCAAAGGGTCTTCTCGTCTTGTATAAGTATGTCCGCTTCTTCACGGGCAGATCAATTTCACTGACCTGAAAGGGGAGACAGTTAAGCCTTCGTCTTGCCATTCATACGGGTTTCAATTTATGAAACAAGTGATTGCGCTACCTTTGCACGGTCAAAATACCGCGGCCGTTAAACACAGAGTCAGTGGGCAGGCGGGACCTCCTATGTATTGTTTTTTGCAGGAGGCGATGTTTTTGGTAAACAGGCGAGGCTTGTGTTTGCCGAGTTCCTTCCTTTTCTTTTAGTCTTTCCTTAGTTGCGCTCTGGTGTAAGGTTAACGATTGGTGGTGTGGGGTTTTCTTGTTATTTGTTGAGGTCACAATGCCCTCTTTGGTTGGGTTCGTTAATTGCTAGTGGAGGGTCCGATCTAGTTTACACTTGGGCTTAGGAGAAGGGGGTATCTTCTTGTTACTCATTTTAGCAGGGTCTCTTCTATGTCAGCATAGGAGGGCCTAGTAGGGTTAGGGGTTTAAGATATAATATCTGGATTGTTAGATTTAATCTGTTTGAGCTGTAACGCTTTCTATACGGGTGGCTGCTTTTGGGCCCACTGAAACAGTTGTTTTAGGGTATATGATCTTTAACCACCTGAGAAGGTTGTGTCCTGTGTCATAGGGGCTGTACCCCCTTTGACTAACTCTCGTAAGTTTCTCTGGTTCGTGTTGTGGGTGATGTTTGGGCGGAGGAGTACGAGGCTGAACTTTTATCCAATTCTTAGGCAACCAGCTATCACCAAGCTCGATAAGTTTGTCACTTCTACCCGGAGATCTTCCCACTCTTTTGCTACAGAGACGGGTTGGCCCTGAGATAGGCTGTCTCGAGGTAGCTCGCTTGGTTTCGGGGTTTTGAACTGAAGTGCTCTTTGCTCAAATAGTTCTGGCTAAATCATGATGCAAAAGGTACGAGGTTGTGTCTCTGCTTTATTGTGCTTGTGTAATTATTTCATTTCTTTTTCAGCTTTCCCTTGCGGTACTGTTTCTATTGCTTTTGGGTGGTGCCTTTTCTGTCGCCCATACTAAGGCAGGAAAATGGTTTGATTAGTTGGGTGGGGTTGTGTAAGACAAGATAATGTTGTTAGGTTGTCTTAATAATTAAGCTAGCTTTTTGGCTCAGGACGATCCAACTTGCATGGATGTATTCTCGGTGTAAGGGAGGTGCTTAACTATCTCAGCCACGCCCTGGTTGTTCCAAGTACACCTTCTGGTACACTTACCTTGTTACGACTTGCCCCCCCGAATTCATGTTAATGTGTTAAATACTAAGTTGTGAGTTGAGAGGAGGGGGTGACGGGCGGTGTGTGCTCATCTCAGAGCCTATTCAAAAGGATACTCTGTTTGCTTTTTACTACTAAATCCACCTTCGGGCGCATATTTCATGCTACCGTTCGTTAAAATATTCTATTGTAGAAAATGTAGCCCATTTCTTCCCACCCCATGTGCTGCACCTCGGCCTGACGTTTTGGGTTGTGCCCATTTTGCTTACTATTTTACCTTCACAGGGTAAGCTGACGACGGCGGTATATAGGCTGTGAAAACAAGGGGTGGTGAGGTTGAACGGGGGTTATCGGTTCTAGAACAGGCTCCTCTAGTCGGGTGGAGACGCCGCCAAGTCCTTTGAGTTTTAAGCTGGGGCTCGTAGTAATCGGGCGGATGTTTGTGGTGAATAGTACATCTAGGTTTAGGGCTAAGCATAGTGGGGTATCTAATCCCAGTTTGTTTCTTAGCTTTCGTGGGGTCAGGTGGTTTATGTAAAGCTACTTTCGTGATTGGGCTTCGTGTTTCCAGAAAACGTGCAACGGCCTGGGAGGTGTTTGGCTTTATTTATTAGTTCCCTTAACCACTCTTTACGCCGTGACTATCAACTTGGGTCTTTCGTATAACCGCGGTGGCTGGCACGAGATTTACCGGCCCTGTTAGCCCTAACTAAGTCAAGTTTTCACTTATTGCTTAATGTTAATTACTGCTGGATCCCTTGAGGGTGTGGCATAGCAAGGCGTCTTGGGCTAAGTAGTGTGCCTGATACCTGCTCCTCGCTCCCGGATGGGGAATTGAGGGCATTCTCACGGGGGTGCGGATACTTGCATGTATAAATTGGGCTATAGCTGATAGTAAAGTCAGGACCAAGCTTTTATGCTGACGGAACTTTTTAGGGTCCATCTTAACATCTTCAGTGTTATGCTTTGGGTTAAGCTACGTTAGC